CCAATCACTTCCCACTACCAAAAGGAAACAAGGGGTAGAAAGCCTAGGAAAATTCATTTCTATATGAAATGTGAACCTTGCTTCAGGGAATTCGCGGCAATATAGGTGGGACATCAATTTGAATTAGATTTCACAGTAATTAGCTGATTAGAACTCGATTGCTAATTGAATTACTACTTTTAGTAAATGAAGAATAATGGAATAGATGAAGATAAAAAAAAAAAGAAAGATTTGCATAGTACCCTTACGAATACCAACAGCATTAAAAGAAGTAGTGCTTTCTCGTCCTCTAAGGCAACTCGCGGCACACTTCATATATGTATGATTGAATATCGAAAGCATTCGTTCCCAGTCGACAAGAGAAATAACTGCTTATTTCGGATAGACTTTCGCATATAGGATTGAATTACTTCCTTATATAAGGAATTATGTGCGCAGATACGCTGTATAAGTATCAAAATTTCTGCTTTCGCACATAAGCTCTTTATCTTGTAATTATGTCGCATATCTTATTTACGCTTATCAGCTGCTATATACTTGCACTCAGTCTCTACTAGTCAATCCACTCGAGACTCTCTATCGAAACGATCCTAGTCTTCCTGCTTACTTACTGGTCAACTTTTATAAGGTAGAAAAAAGAGATTCACTCAGCAGATATTGAAACTAATAGCAAAGAAGGCTCCTCGAATCAGATTTTATTCTATTACCGTAATTCGCCAATCTCGATGAAAGAGCAGGTAACTACCCCGCTCTTTCTCTACGATTTACGGGTACTTACTCGTGCACGGAATCAAAGAAGAGGAGGTCTTACTATATATATGACTTATGTTGTCGCAGATGGGTTCTTACTTATTAGTAGCATATCCGCTGTGAATATCTTTATGCTCTTCACCCCAGTTTCATAAAAATGCTTTGTCTTGTTGTCTATTTCAGCCCTATTTTCTTTAGTAAGGGGGAAGGCTTTCTTTAAGAATATCCTTTTGATCCGAAAAAAAAAGTGCTTTTTTTTAAGATGTATTGGTAGGCCATCTAGTAGCCTTCCGTAGGCCAGCTAGGGGAATGGTTTACCACATATATAAAATAAGTTGGGGTTGAATCCCCTAGTGTAAATAAGGTTATCTGACTTCATCCTTCTGGCAATAAAATAAATAAGGTGCTTGGTCCACGGGCTTTCCCAAGACTGAACCAGCAGTAATCTACTCATTGAAAAGATGATCTGAGCACTTCTATGCGTATCAGCGGGTTGACCCCGAAGACCGAACAGAAATCGACTAAGCAAAGGCTAAAAGAAAAGCGGGAAGCTAAGCGGATCAATTTCTAATAAAAGCTTTAGTCCGGGCTGATGCAAGAGAAAGGAATGGAATCTTGAAAGTCTTGTTCTGCTGATCTCTTATCATGCGAAATTCAATATTTTACCGCTTCGCTAAAGCGACTACGTACCTGCCTTTATAAAATAAATCCATTTTTCCAAGCGTGATTCTTAAGAAGAATTCATTCATATGTGCACCGCTTCTCTTCATACCTAGACCTACCCACCCACTATTCTACCTTGACCGCCCTCCTCTCCGTTTTCGCCGGAGAAGATTCACCTAAGGAACATGTTATGGAGGCAGGACCTTGGACAACTTGGGATCTCACTAAGATACCCATTTTGGGGAGGTACCGGGGTTTGCAACCGAAGTCCTGGGGTAAGGATTCTATAGCCAGCATCTCATTTGTCATTGGCACCCCGGGAAGATGACTGCAGAGAAAGCCTTTCCTGAATGAAGAAAGAGAGTGAAAGAGAAGAGATCAGTGCAATAGGTACAGAGGGGAGAGAAACTGTCTTAATTCGGTTCGGCAGAATAAAGCCGAGAAAACAAATAGGAAGAGCACTATGCAAGCTTATAATTAAGTAAATATATAAAAGCCCTCGAGCAGTAAAACAAAGTCGTTACGGCTATGTTACTAATTTCTAGTCGTAGTTGGTACCGCCCCTGTTCACTTCAGCATGCAAGGGGGAAGAATCTAAGTTTTTCTCCTCTGCAAAGCTGTCAATCTTTATTATTTAAACTTAGATTTACACTGAAGGGAATAGCTTATATGAGACGGAGAAGAAGAGTAGGAAGGCTCTAAGACAGATCGGTACGACCGGTCGACTAGCAAGAGATTCGATTATCCTTGCCTTTCCCATTCGATACGCTTCGAGGGGAAGACCCGGCGTTGAGTGCAGTCCAAGAAGCTGCGTAGAAATATCCATTCACTAAATGCTCTATGATATATTTACTTATTCTTTAGCTTTATATGTAGATTATGCTTTATGGGTTGATGATTGATAGGCCGAAGTCGCTTTGCCAGAAGGATTGGTTAGTCGTGGTCTCTAAGATAAGGCATCAACAGATACCGATGCCAATGAACAGTCGCCTTAGGACAGATCCATACGAACATCAAATTGGCCGAGCTCCGTGAGTCAATTGACGAAGAGCCAAAGCACATTTTAGTCTTTGTGGCCCCACAACAA